ATCCTTAATTATTTAAGTAAATGTAAAATGTTGAAGTCTCTGAAGTAGGAATCAAAAAAAATTCTACTTTCATTTACAGTTAAGTTATTTATAATATATATAATAAAGATAAAAAAATTAGACTAAAAAATAGTATGAATCAGAAGATCTACTAAAAATCTAATAAACAATCTAATAAAAAAATAAGTAATACAAAAAACTAGGAACTAGTTATTTTAATAAGTTTATTCAGTAGTTTATTCATAATTATTAACTGGTTTTACGAAAAATTATTTGATTGTCTTCCGTTCCAAACGAAAAACAAAAAAAACATAGAAAAATATTCTTTTTTTTTTTATAGTTATATATTTTATATAGTTTATAGAAAAAAAAGGATATGATACCTCTTACTTTACTTTACTACTTTACCATAACATAGAATAAAAAAAAATCACTAAAATGTCTCAAATTATGGATTCTTTAAACAAATTAATTTATGGGATTAAATTATGGATATCATTTCAATTTGAAAATTGGAAATTCGATTTATTTAGATTTTCGAAAAAAAAAAAGAAAAAATTCAAGCTTTTCAATTAAGATTTGCTAACTTAAATTTTTCGATGTGGCTTAATATGCGCATGTAAATTAAATGAAATACAGCAAAAATATACAAAATATATAGAGATCTTAAGTATAAGTAGAAATTTTGATTAATTATTTAATTTTTATTAAATTTATTCATCAATTTCGCACGAAGTATTTTAAATTATAAATAAATATTATACTCCATAGAAAATTTTGTTTCTCCTAATTGAATATTTTAGGGAATTTTAATATATATATATATATATATATATTTCATATATTTTTAGTTAGATTATGCTTTTCTATAATGAAAAATTTGACTAAAAGGCCCTGTATGGTATAGAATCTAAAAAATACATGGATAATTAATTATATAGTAAACAAAGATTCGTTTGACCAATAGATGTTTTTCACATCCAACTACAACAATGAGTAATCCATTTTAAATGGCAGTTCCAAAAAAACGTACTTCTATTTCCAAAAAGCATATTCGTAAAAATTTTTGGAAAAAAAAGGGATATTGGGCAGCGTTAAAAGCTTTTTCAATAGCAAAATCTCTTTATTCCGGGAATTCAACTTTGTTTATAGAAAAAAAAAAAATAAAAAAAATCTTCGTCGAATACGAACAATCGAAATACGAACAATAGAAGTCGGCCTAACCCAAAAAAATCTTATAACAAATTGGAACGATGATGCATCTTATAGTAAACAAAGTAAAACGATTCTACTATAGTAGGAATCAAAAAATTTGAAACAAAAAAAAGGAGTTTTATATGATTTATCCGTCTTTTCTACTAGGCAATTCCGCATCTCTAGCTATGAAGCTAATGAATTCGGTCGTTGTGGTCGGACTCTATTATGGATTTCTGACCACATTATCCATAGGCCCTTCTTATCTCTTACTTCTCCAAGCTCATTTTCAGGTTATAGAAGAAGGAGAAGAAGAAGCAATCGAGAAGGAGGTAGCCGCATCAACTGGTTTTCTGATAGGACAGCTCCTGATGTTCATATCGATCTATTATAGGCCTCCGCGTCTAGTATTGAGTAGGCCTCGTACAATAACTTTCATAACTGTACCTTATCTTTACCTTCATTACATGTGGTACAGTTACGAAGACTTTTTTGTTGATGAAAAATCTACTCGCAAAAATTCAATGCGTACGCGTAATCTCAGCATTCAATGTATATTCCTGAATAATCTCTTTTTTCAATTATTGAGCCATTTCTTTTTTTTCCCAAGTACAATGTTTTTCAGATTACTCAACGTTTATATGTTTCGATACAACAACAAGATATTATTTTTAACAAGTAGTTTTGTTGGTTGGTTAATTGGTCACATTTTATTCATGAAATCGGTTAGATTCGTATTAGTATGGATACAGCAAAATTATTTGGTTAGATCGGATAAGCCTGTTAGGCCTAAAAAGTACCTTTTCTATGTGTTTCGATTTTATCAGAATTTGATCTTCGATTTGAGAAATTTTTTTGGTCTAATCGGTGGTATTCTCGTATTTTTTACATGTCTACTCATTTTTAACAAAATGCCGTTACCTATTTTGACTTATAAACCGAAAGAAGCCGAAGTGGAAATAGACCGAGAAAAAGCTGAAGAATATTTTTATAGAATAGGCCTAGCGAAAGAAGGGGAATTTACCAAGGAAGAGCCTTCTCCTCCCCTTTTTAAAGTTTTTAAAGAAGCATTCTATAAAAAAATCCCAACTTCTGATCAAAATGATGGAAAAAAAAGAATTTCTTTTTCACATCCACCTAGTTTAGCCGCTTTCTCGGGAATGATACAAAAAAAGACTTCTTTGTCTACAACAGAAAAATTATCATCTGATGAACTGTACAATTATGGGATTCGTACCAATGAACAAAAAAAGAACAGCTTAAGCACTGAATTTTCTAAAGAAATTGCAGTTTTAGACAGAAAAGGGCTTAAAGAGATAAATGGATTGGAAAAAAAAACTCGATTAGCCGATAAAAAAAAAGATAAAATACAATATTTCCAAAAAACATCTGATCCCCTCTTAAGGGGATCCCCTCGGGGACACCCCAAAAAGCCACCTGCACCCACACCCTTCAAAAGATTAACTGACCTCTTCTTTCTTCCACCCGAAGCTCAACTTATAAAAAATAATGAAAGGTACCTAGAAAAATGTAGACCCGACGCGATAATTATAGCAGAATTTAGGTATTTCATGTCTTTTATAAACGATTCCTTGGCTCAAAGTAAAGGGTTTCATCAAAATTTTATTGAAAGGGAGGGAAAAATAAAAGAAATCGAGAAAAAAACTCTTTTCTGGCCATCCAGTCTACTAAAAAATATACAACAATTACGGAAACAAGAAAAAGATGCGGTGTTAGTGGAGGCTGATATTGCCGGACTGCCATGCAGGCGTGCAACTGTTTTGCTTTCTGGAGGGGAGAGTGACACAGATGAAAAAGAATCCAAAAAATTACATTTCAAACGTTATGTACCAAGATCACAATTTCGTCGAGAATTGATCAAAGGTTCCATGCGTGTTCAAAAATGTAAAACGAGTGTTTGGTCAATATATCTAGAAAAACCACATTCCAGATTTTTTACAAACAGAATAGATTCTTTGTTTTATACTTTTCTTAAGTATTGCGAGTTTATTAGAGGAATTTTTCTAGAGTATACGGGAAAAATCTCAGAATTTGAACGTTTGGTTTATTACTCTTCTTTCGAAGATGTCCTTCTTACTATAGAAGAATTGGAAAACGAACCGACCGAAAGGGAAAAAATAGACGAACAAATAATGGAGGCCGAAAGAGCCTGGGAGGAGGAGTATACGTACGGTCAACCACTAAGGGCTGCGCTTCTAGGCGCCCAGGCAATTCTTAGAAAATATATTATATTCCCTTTATTGATAGTAGCGAAAAATATTGGCCGTATGTTATTATTGCAACGGCCTGAGTGGTCGCAAGATTTCAAAGAGTGGAAGAACGAAGTATATATAAAATGTACCTATAACGGTATTCCATTCTCAACCGAAAAACTTCCTGAATACTGGTCAGAAGACGGTTTCCAGATAATGGCAGTCTCTCCTTTCCGCCTAAAACCTTGGCACGACGGATATAGGCCTTTTGATCGAGACCCTTATCAAGTTGTTAATAAATTTGATAGTTATGATGAAGTTGGTCCTACAGAAAAAAAAGGGTCTTTTAATAATATTAAGCAATCATGTAAAAGATTTGATAAGCGAGCGCGCCAAATATTTGCGCGAATACGCTACTTATTTGAGCGAGCACGTCAAAGAGCGTATCCATTTCGTAAAAAGTATAATAGTAAGAAATTACGCAAAAATAAACTTCGGGAATCATATAAAAAACATCAGGAATTATATAAAAAGGGATTATATATAAAACTTTGGGAATCATATAAAAAACTTTGGGAATTACATAAAAAACTTTGGGAATTACATAAAGGGGAATTTTATGATAAACTTCAGGAATTATATAATAAATTTCAGGAATTATGTAAAATACTTCAGGAATTATATAATGACTTTCAGGAATTCGATAATAAATCTAAGGAAGCATCTAAAAAACTTCGGGAATTATATAAAAAAATAGAAAAAAAAAGCTGAAAAAAAAAAGCTGAAGAAAAAGCTGAAGAAAAAGATATTGAATTGCCGTCGTATAAGCTTCCTAGACATTCGTATCCTTCACTTAAGCTTCGTACTCGTATGTATACCGGAGATGGGTATACGTTTTATAGAACTTGGCGTAATGCTAATATGAGAAGGCAGACGGGTGGAGGTACCCCTGCTCTTCCTCCGTTGCCGGAGGAGGAGCCTCCTACATCTTTATCAAAATTTTTACAAAAAGGAATATTAATTATTGAAGGATATCCAGCGTCTATGTCTATAAATAATGGGAATTTTCTTATGTATCAAATGATAGGTATTTCACGGGCTCATAGGAGTAGACACAAAATTAATCAAAAAATATACAGATACATAGACAAAAACAATTCTGATTTGCTTATTCTTGAAAATATTTTATTACCTAGACGTCGTCGAGAATTGAGAATTCTAACTTGTTTCAACCCAAGGAATAATAAAGTTGTGGATAAAAACCCAGTATTTTACAATGGGAATAGGGTAAAAAACGGTAGTCAATTTTTTGATAAAAGCAAAGATCTTGATCGAGATAAAAAGAAACTTATCAAATTCAAATCCTTTCTTTGGCCGAATTATCGATTAGAAGATTTAGCTTGTATGAATCGTTATTGTATCCATACTAATAACGGCAGTCGTTTTAGTATGTTAAGAATACGTATGTATCCACGATTAAAAACTCATTTATGATACATTTATCTTATATATTCCTTATCGTCTAGTAGATAAATAGATGCGCACGCGCCTTGTCTTAGCGTCCAATTTCGATACATGATACTAATTCGATAACGTATCAATTAGATCCAGAAATGAATCAACAGAATTTTCTTTATTCATTTTATCAAAATGAATAAAGAAAATTCTGATTATTATGTGTACCAGATAAAAATAGCTGGCATTATTATTACTGATCGGCAAAATTCCATATTTGGTAAAAAAAAAAGAAGTTTTAAATTTTATGACAAAAAAATCATTCATATCTGTTATTTCGCATGAAGAAAAAGAAGAAAACAGGGGGTCCGTTGAATTTCAAGTATTCCGTTTTAGCAATAAGATAGGAAGACTTACTTCACATTTGGAATTGCACAAAAAAGACTATTCATCTCAGAGAGGTCTACGAAAAATTCTAGGAAAACGGCAACGACTACTGGCTTATTTGTTAAAAAAAGATGGAGTACGCTATAAAGAATTAATCAGTCAATTGAACATTCGAAAGCTAAAATAAAAACACGTTAATTTGAAGAGTCGTTTTGAATTATTTGATTTATTAGATCTTGAATTTTGATGAACTTCTTTTTGTTTTCAGCAATTCATGGAAAACTGAATAATGAATCGGGGAAAACCTATGGCTGTACCAACTACAAGAAAAGACCTCATGATAGTCAATATGGGTCCTCACCATCCATCCATGCATGGCGTTCTCCGACTTATCCTTACTTTAGACGGTGAAGATGTTATTGACTGTGAACCAATATTGGGTTATTTACACAGAGGGATGGAAAAAATTGCGGAAAACCGAACAATTATACAATATCTGCCTTATGTAACACGTTGGGATTATTTAGCCACTATGTTCACCGAAGCAATAACGGTAAATGGGCCAGAACAATTGGGAAATATTCAAGTACCTAAGAGGGCTAGCTATATCAGAGTGATTATGCTGGAGTTAAGTCGTATAGCTTCTCATTTGTTATGGCTCGGCCCTTTTATGGCAGATATTGGCGCGCAGACCCCCTTCTTCTATATTTTCAGAGAAAGAGAATTGGTATATGATTTATTCGAAGCTGCCACCGGTATGAGAATGATGCATAATTATTTTCGTATCGGCGGAGTAGCTGCCGACCTACCTTATGGATGGATAGATAAATGTTTAGATTTTTGTGATTATTTTTTAACAGGGATTGCTGAATACCAAAAACTTATTACACGAAATCCTATTTTTTTAGAACGAGTTGAAGGAGTGGGCATTATTGGTGGAGAAGAGGCAATAAATTGGGGTTTATCGGGACCAATGCTACGAGCTTCCGGAATACAATGGGATCTTCGTAAAGTTGATCATTATGAGTGTTACGACGAATTTGATTGGGAAGTCCAATGGCAAAAAGAAGGAGATTCATTAGCTCGTTATTTAATACGAATCGGTGAAATGGCAGAATCCATCAAAATTATTCAACAGGCTCTAGAAGGAATTCCAGGGGGTCCCTATGAGAATTTAGAAATCCGACGCTTTAATAGAATAAAATATCCTGAATGGAATGATTTTGAATATCGATTCATTAGTAAAAAGCCATCCCCTGCTTTTGAATTGTCGAAACAAGAACTTTATGTAAGAGTCGAAGCCCCAAAGGGGGAATTGGGAATATTTTTGATAGGAGACCAGAGTGTTTTTCCTTGGAGATGGAAAATTCGTTCCCCGGGTTTTATCAATTTGCAAATTCTTCCTCAGTTAGTTAAAAAAATGAAATTGGCTGATATTATGACGATACTAGGTAGCATAGATATTATTATGGGAGAAGTTGATCGTTGAAATGATAATTGATACAACAGAAGTACAAGCTATCAAGTCTTTTTCCAGATTAGAATCCTTAAAAGAGGTTTATGAAACTATATGGATGCTTGTCCCTATTTTGATTCTCATATTGGGAATCACAACAGGTGTACTAGTAATTGTGTGGTTAGAAAGAGAAATATCCGCAGGTATACAACAACGTATTGGACCTGAATACGCCGGCCCTTTGGGAATTCTTCAAGCTCTAGCAGACGGGATAAAATTACTTTTGAAAGAGAACCTTCTTCCATCTAGGGGGGATACACGTTTATTTAGTATCGGACCCTCTATAGCAGTCATATCAATTCTACTAAGTTATTCAGTAATTCCTTTTGGCTATCGCCTTATTCTAGCCGATCTCAGTATTGGTGTTTTTTTATGGATTGCCGTTTCAAGTATTGCTCCAATTGGACTTCTTATGTCAGGATATGGATCAAATAATAAATATTCCTTTTTAGGTGGTCTACGGGCTGCTGCTCAATCAATTAGTTATGAAATACCATTAACTCTATGTGTGTTATCAACATCTCTACGTGTGATTCGTTGAGACATAAGTCTTCCTCCATTTCTTTTTAGGTTTCTAAGAATAAAAATTAAACGTATTAAATAGATATATCTTTCTTTCTTTTTTTATTCACTAGCCCGGATTGCTAAACTAAACTAGATAGTTAGATGAGTGAAAGAAAACAGCTTCGAAATTCGCAGTAAAAAAATTGAATCTCATTTCCTATGTACAAGGGTTAAACGAAAATAAACATAAGCAGTCAAGACTCTTTACCCCAAGATTGGTTAATAAGTCATCATGTCTTGAAGCGGGTTGAAAAGAACAACTCTATGGAGCTTTTACTATCTTTTGTATGTATTCCCATACATGAATTACCATAGAGATTGAGAAAAAATGAGTGGATGATTAGGAACACAAAAGTACACAAAGGATTCGTAATAGAGATTATGTAAGTTATTCGAAGAGACTTTTATACATAAAAGAAATACTAATTAGGGCTTTAAATTTGTAGAAACGATCAAGTAGTACTCCCAAAAATGAAATTCCGATCCAGAGTATGATCCTATCCACCGATTATATGAATAACTATCAGTAACGAAGTAATCCTTTACCCTTTCTTTCTTTTATTTAGGTTTAATATAAAAGTAAAGTAAAGGAACGAAAAGAAAGTATGGAATTGCAAAAAAAATCTTTTTTATCTGATATCCATATTAATGGAAATGAAATTTTTGTCATGTCATAAATAATGAATGTTTAATTCTTTTTTTTTCGGAATCGAAAAAAAAAGTGAACTATTTATTGATATTGGTAATAAAGAGTATTTTTTTTGAAGGATCTAAGTTATTACTCAATAAAAAAATTGAAATTCTTAAACTTAAAGTAAGGGATAAGATCAATTCCGAAGCACTTTTTTTATAGTATAGCAGACAGAATTCCATTAGTCTAATTCAGGAACTTTCGATTGATTTTAACTTTATCTATCCTACAAGTATATCAAGATTAAATAAAGAATATCTAATCAGTCCCTAGATTTATTTATGGCTCTCGAGGAGCCGTATGAGGTGAAAATCTCATGTACGGTTCTGGAATAGCGATGATAAGAGTGATCTTATCATCGACTATGATTATCTAACAGTTCAAGTACAGTTGATATAGTTGAGGCGCAGTCAAAATATGGTTTTTGGGGATGGAATTTGTGGCGGCAACCTATAGGGTTTATTGTTTTTATAATTTCTTCTCTAGCCGAATGCGAGAGATTGCCTTTTGATTTACCAGAAGCAGAAGAAGAATTAGTAGCAGGTTATCAAACCGAATATTCGGGTATCAAATTTGGTTTATTTTATGTTGCTTCCTATTTAAATCTACTAGTCTCTTCACTATTTGTAACAGTTCTTTACTTGGGTGGTTGGAATCTCTCTATTCCATACATATTGATTCCTGAGTTTTTGGAAATAAATAAAGCGTATGGAGTCTTTGGAACAACAATTGGTATTTTCATTACATTAGCGAAAACTTTTTTGTTCTTGTTCATTCCTATCACAACAAGGTGGACTTTACCTAGACTGAGAATGGACCAATTATTAAATCTTGGATGGAAATTTCTTTTACCTATTTCTTTAGGTAATCTATTATTAACAACTTCTTCCCAACTCCTTTCATTATAAATTTATATAAAAAAATCGAATAGAATATTTGATATTCACTATAATTCAAATTCAAATATTCAAATTCAATTCACAACTTGTATCAAACAAGAGAAAGAAACAAAATCCAATTTATTATTGATATTTACTATATGTTCCCTATGGTAACTGGGTTCATCAATTATGGTCAACAAGCAGTACGGGCGGCAAGGTACATTGGTCAAAGTTTTATGATTACCCTATCTCATGCCAACCGTTTACCCGTAACTATTCAATACCCTTATGAAAAATTGATCACATCGGAGCGTTTTCGTGGTCGAATACACTTTGAATTTGATAAATGCATTGCTTGTGAAGTATGTGTTCGTGTATGTCCTATAGATCTACCTGCTGTTGATTGGAAATTGGAAACGGATATTCGAAAGAAACGATTGTTTAATTACAGCATTGATTTCGGAATCTGTATATTTTGTGGTAATTGTGTTGAGTATTGCCCAACAAATTGTTTATCAATGACTGAAGAATATGAGCTTTCTACTTATGATCGTCACGAATTAAATTATAATCAAATTGCTCTGGGTCGTTTACCAATATCAATAACGGATGATTACACAATTCGAACAATTTTGAATTCGCCTCAAACAAAAGAGAAATCTCATAACAAATGAGAAATCTTGTGATGGAAGAAATTACTAAGGTTCTTTTATTTAATTTTAAATTTAAATTCAAAAAGTTGATTTTTTTATTTTGGTCAAAAATTACAAACCCCGACTATTCTATTCACTATTCTATTGATTGATGAAAATCACAACTTAATTTGTATTGAAAATCTGTTTACTGTAATGATTTCCAATAGTTTTAGTTTCGAACGACTCTTTCAGATAAAAAAAGAATGCGATGGGTCCAATAACTTTAATATGTATATCAAATTAGGATTTCATTTAATTAGCAATAATTAGTAGCGCATGAACTTCTTTTTTCCTGTCCAAGTCAATAAGATCATGAAAAATTCCTATTTTTTTATCTCTTATTTTACATATAATGGATTTAACTGGAGCAATACATGATTTTCTTTTAGTCTTTCTGGGGTCAGGTCTTATATTAGGGGGTCTCGGAGTGGTATTATTTACCAATCCTATTTTTTCTGCCTTTTCACTGGGATTGGTTCTTGTTTGTATATCTTTATTTTATATTCTAGCAAACTCGCATTTTGTAGCTTCTGCACAACTCCTTATTTATGTAGGAGCTATAAATGTTTTAATAATATTTGCTGTAATGTTCATGAGTGGGCCAGAATATGGCAAAGATTTTCATCTTTGGACTGTTGGGGATGGGGCTATTTCGTTGGTTTGTACAAGTCTTTTTGTTTCATTAATTATTACTATTCTAAATACGTCATGGTATGGGATTATTTGGACTACAAGATTAAACCAGATTCTAGAACAAGATTTGATAAATACTAGTCAACAAATTGGAATTCATTTATCAACAGATTTTTTTCTTCCATTTGAACTCATTTCAATAATTCTTTTAGTTGCTTTAATAGGTGCAATTTCTGTGGCTCGCCAATAAGTCAATAATTTATTTTTAAAACTAGCAATCCAAATAAAAATGAAATTTTATCCTATTCATTTCCATTCAATTTTATTCGAATTGATGCATAAAACGGAAATACTTTATAGATAGTTAGATTTATTAACAAACAAACTATTTTTTTATTCATCGATTTGAACGTTTCGTTTCGGAAAAAAAATATTGCATTGAATTAACTCCTCCAATCTGGACGATTGACTAAAAATGAGCTATTATGATTTAAAAGAAGCCGCTATGGTGAAATTGGTAGACACGCTGCTCTTAGGAAGCAGTGCGAGAGCATCTCGGTTCGAGTCCGAGTAGCGGCATGCCATCGTACAAATTAACAAAAGGATTCAATAGTTCTATAATGAATAATGAAATGAATTTCATTTATTATTTCCATTTACTAATTTGCAATTGAAGGATTTCTTTTTTTTTTTTATGATATTTTCGACTTTAGAGCATATTTTAACTCATATTTCCTTTTCAATGGTTTCCATTGTAATTATACTTCAGTTGATAACTTTATTAGTCAATGAGATAGTAGGACTATATGATTCATTTGAAAGGGGCATGATAATTACTTTTTTCTGTCTAACAGGGTTATTAGTTACTCGTTGGATTTATTGGAAACATTTCCCATTAAGTGATCTATATGAATCATTAATCTTCCTTTCTTGGAGTTTCTACATTATTCATATGATTCTTTATTTTAAAAAACAGAAAAAAAATCTAAGTGCAATAACCGCGCCAAGTGCTATTTTTACCCAAGGGTTTGCTACTTCGGGACTCTTAACGGAAATGCATCGATCCGCAATATTAGTACCCTCCCTCCAATCTCATTGGTTAATGATGCATGTAAGTATGATGGTCTTGGGTTATGCAGCTCTTTTATGCGGATCATTATTATCAATAACACTTTTAATCATTACATTTCAAAAAGAAATAAAAAAAGATATAATAAGGATTTTTGATAAAAGAAAACATTTATTAAATGATTCATCTTTCTTCGGTGAGATTCAATACATGAATGAAAAAGGCAATATTTTACAAAGCACTTCTCCCCTTTCGGTTCGGAATTATTACAAGTCTCAGTTGATTGAACAACTGGATTTTTGGGGTTATCGTGTTATTAGTCTAGGATTTTTCTTTTTAACCACAGGTATTCTTTCAGGAGCAGTATGGGCCAATGAGGCATGGGGATCATATTGGAATTGGGACCCAAAGGAAACTTGGGCATTTATTACTTGGACCCTATTTGCTATTTATTTACATGTTAGAACAAATAAAAATTTGCAGAGTGCCGATTCTGCAATTGTGGCTTTTATAGGCTTTCTTATAATTTGGATATGTTATTTTGGGGTCAATCTATTAGGAATAGGGCTACATAGTTATGGTTCATTTACATTAACACTTAATTAATTAAATTGAAGAAAGGGACTTGCGAATCTAAACATAGGACAAGGCCTAAGCAAGTTTCTTATAAACATTTAAAGAAAATTTTAAATGGTTCTCGCAAACGTCAAACATGACTGATTATAATTTCAATTCGGTCTGGCCTTTCTTCTTCTTGACTTTATGTAAAGAAGAAGAAAGACTTTTTTTTTCATTTTTTTTCTTTTATTTAATGAAATGAAAGGAAAGCTATCTATAAAAAAAATTGGATAGAACAGCTTCCGCCTTCTCCACTGATAGTGAGAGAGCGAAATCCGGGTAAACGCCAATACCTATTACTGGTAGAAAGATAGAAGTCGAAACAAATAACTCGCGCGGTCCAGAATCAAAAAAATAAGAGTTTGGAATATTAAATAACTTATATCCATAGAACATTTGACGTGACATAGATAATGAATAAATAGGAGTTAATATCATTCCAATTGCCATTCCAAAAAAAATTAGTATTTTGGGTAGTAAAAGATATTTTTGGCTGGTAATTATTCCACAAAATACTATTAATTCTGCAATGAAACCACTCATGCCCGGTAACGCAAGGGATGCCAGCGAAAAGCTACTGAAAAGTGTGAATATTTTTGGCATTGGAATAGCAATTCCGCCCATTTCGTCGAGATAAACAAGACATATTCTATCGTAACTAGTTCCCGCTAAGAAAAAAAGTGCAGCACCAATAAAGCCATGAGAGATTATTTGTAAAATGGCTCCATTAAGTCCCGTATCGGTTATAGAACTAATTCCTATAATTATGAAACCCATGTGAGATACAGAGGAATAGGCTATTCTTTTTTTTAAATTACGTTGCCCAAGAGATGTTGAAGCTGCATAGATTATTTGTATTGTGCCTATTATTATCAACCAGGGAGAAAATTTAAAATGAGCATGAGGTAATAGTTCCATATTGATACGAACCAATCCATACGCTCCCATTTTTAATAAGATTCCGGCTAGAAGCATACAAGTACTGTAATGTGCTTCTCCATGGGTATCTGATAACCATGTATGTAAAGGAATAATCGATAATTTTACAGCAAAAGCAATAAAGAATCCAATATAGAATATTATTTCTAATGCCAGAGGATACGATTGATTAACTAATGTTTCAAAATTTAATGTTGGTTCATTGGAACCATATAAACCAACACCCAGAGCTCCCAGCAATAGGAAAATGGAACCCCCTGCGGTATACAAAATAAACTTAGTAGCTGAATAGAGACGTTTCTTTCCCCCCCACATAGATAAAAGTAGATAAACAGGAATTAATTCTAATTCCCACATTATGAAAAAAAGTAAAAGGTCTCGGGACGAAAACGATCCTATTTGGCCACTGTACATTGCTAACATCATGAAATAGAATAATCGAGAATTTCGAGTAACCGGCCAAGCCGCTAACGTAGCTAAAGTAGTGATGAATCCCGTCAGTAAGATGGGCCCTATCGAAAGTCCATCTATTCCTAATCTCCAGTGAAAATCAAAAAAATTGATCCATTTATAATCTTCTGCCAGTTGTATTAATGGATCGTCTGGTTGGAAATGATAACAGAATGCGTAGGTTGTTATAAGGAGCTCTAGCATTGAAATACATACTGTATACCACCGGATAACCTTATTTCCTCTATGAGGAAAAAAGAAAATTAAAGAACCTGCAAATAGGGGCAAAACTACAATTGTAGTTAACCAAGGAAAATAATTCATGGTAAAGACAAGATACACTTGATCCAAAAAAAACCCGTACCCTAACTATAGTTAGGGTACGGGTTTTTGTCGGTAAAAAAAATCCAAATAGACTGGATTCAAGTGGAGTTTTCTGAAACGTATCAATAAGCTAGACCCATACTGCGAGTTGTTTCAGGCCCTAGATAAACTCGAACACTTAAAAAATCGGTTGGACAGGCAGACTCACATCTCTTACAACCAACACAGTCCTCTGTTCTCGGAGCAGAGGCTATTTGTTTAGCCTTACATCCATCCCAAGGTATCATTTCTAATACATCCGTAGGACAAGCTCGTACGCATTGAGTACACCCTATACATGTATCATAAATCTTTACTGAATGTGACATTGAATCTATAATTTTTTTTTTAACTTCATTAAATTTCGATCTAGTTCTAGTTAAAGTAAATGAATCAAATATTCAAATACCAGACGAATCAATGATTTACCAGAATTTTTGAATTAATCTACTTCTGGATTGGATCGGCTTATTAGAAAATAAATAAAAAAAAAGAGGTCCAAAATACTTTATATTTATTTATTACATTTTTGAAAGTATGATTATACCTTAAGGTACCATACTTAGTAATGTAATTTGAATTGATGACTATTAAAAATTTAATTTCTATAATTCTAATATATCTATAATCTGAATATAATAGAATTAAAAAAAAAAACAACTACTTATTCAATAAATTCGATTGATCGATACGAGTTGATTTTCTGTTACAATAAATTGAGGAAACAATAGCCAGTCCAATAGCAGCTTCAGCGGCTGCGATAGCTATAACAAAAATTGCGAAAATGTTTCCTTTTAATTGGCGACTATCAAAAAAATCAGAAAATGTTACAAAATTTAGATTAACTGCATTCAATAGAAGTTCAAGACACATAAGAGCCCGAACCAAATTTCGGCTCGTGGATAGTCCGTAGATTCCTATAGAAAATAAATAGGCACTCAAAACAAGTACATGTTCGAGCATCATTAACCAACTCCTTATCAATCTCGATTCTTTTCAATATGAACAATAATTAAACCGATTTTATTGACTAGAATATAAGAAGTTCGAATAGAGGAGTTTAATTTAAGAATAAAAAAATAGTTTGTTTGTTAATAAATCTAACTATCTATAAAGTATTTCCGTTTTATGCATCAATTCGAATAAAATTGAATGGAAATGAATAGGATAAAATTTCATTTTTATTTGGATTGCTAGTTTTAAAAATAAATTATTGACTTATTGGCGAGCCACAGAAATTGCACCTATTAAAGCAACTAAAAGAATTATTGAAATGAGTTCAAATGGAAGAAAAAAATCTGTTGATAAATGAATTCCAATTTGTTGACTAGTATTTATCAAATCTTGTTCTAGAATCTGGTTTAATCTTGTAGTCCAAATAATCCCATACCATGACGTATTTAGAATAGTAATAATTAATGAAACAAAAAGACTTGTACAAACCAACGAAATAGCCCCATCCCCAACAGTCCAAAGATGAAAATCTTTGCCATATTCTGGCCCACTCATGAACATTACAGCAAATATTATTAAAACATTTATAGCTCCTACATAAATAAGGAGTTGTGCAGAAGCTACAAAATGCGAGTTTGCTAGAATATAAAATAAAGATATACAAACAAGAACCAATCCCAGTGAAAAGGCAGAAAAAATAGGATTGGTAAATAATACCACTCCGAGACCCCCTAATATAAGACCTGACCCCAGAAAGACTAAAAGAAAATCATGTATTGCTCCAGTTAAATCCATTATATGTAAAATAAGAGATAAAAAAATAGGAATTTTTCATGATCTTATTGACTTGGACAGGAAAAAAGAAGTTCATGCGCTACTAATTATTGCTAATTAAATGAAATCCTAATTTGATATACATATTAAAGTTATTGGACCCATCGCATTCTTTTTTTATCTGAAAGAGTCGTTCGAAACTAAAACTATTGGAAATCATTACAGTAAACAGATTTTCAATACAAATTAAGTTGTGATTTTCATCAATCAATAGAATAGTGAATAGAATAGTCGGGGTTTGTAATTTTTGACCAAAATAAAAAAATCAACTTTTTGAATTTAAATTTAAAATTAAATAAAAGAACCTTAGTAATTTCTTCCATCACAAGATTTCTCATTTGTTATGAGATTTCTCTTTTGTTTGAGGCGAATTCAAAATTGTTCGAATTGTGTAATCATCCGTTATTGATATTGGTAAACGACCCAGAGCAATTTGATTATAATTTAATTCGTGACGATCATAAGTAGAAAGCTCATATTCTTCAGTCATTGATAAACAATTTGTTGGGCAATACTCAACACAATTACCACAAAATATACAGATTCCGAAATCAATGCTGTAATTAAACAATCGTTTCTTTCGAATATCCGTTTCCAATTTCCAATCAACAGCAGGTAGATCTATAGGACATACACGAACACATACTTCACAAGCAATGCATTTATCAAATTCAAAGTGTATTCGACCACGAAAACGCTCCGATGTGATCAATTTTTCATAAGGGTATTGAATAGTTACGGGTAAACGGTTGGCATGAGATAGGGTAATCATAAAACTTTGACCAATGTACCTTGCCGCCCGTACTGCTTGTTGACCATAATTGATGAACCCAGTTACCATAGGGAACATATAGTAAATATCAATAATAAATTGGATTTTGTTTCTTTCTCTTGTTTGATACAAGTTGTGAATTGAATTTGAATATTTGAATTTGAATTATAGTGAATATCAAATATTCTATTCGATTTTTTTATATAAATTTATAATGAAAGGAGTTGGGAAGAAGTTGTTAATAATAGATTACCTAAAGAAATAGGTAAAAGAAATTTCCATCCAAGATTTAATAATTGGTCCATTCTCAGTCTAGGTAAAGTCCACCTTGTTGTGATAGGAATGAACAAGAACAAAAAAGTTTTCGCTAATGTAATGAAAATACCAATTGTTGTTCCAAAGACTCCATACGCTTTATTTATTTCCAAAAACTCAGGAATCAATATGTATGGAATAGAGAGATTCCAACCACCCAAGTAAAGAACTGTTACAAATAGTGAAGAGACTAGTAGATTTAAATAGGAAGCAACATAAAATAAACCAAATTTGATACCCGAATATTCGGTTTGATAACCTGCTACTAATTCTTCTTCTGCTTCTGGTAAATCAAAAGGCAATCTCTCGCATTCGGCTAGAGAAGAAATTATAAAAACAATAAACCCTATAGGTTGCCGCCACAAATTCCATCCCCAAAAACCATATTTTGACTGCGCCTCAACTATATCAACTGTACTTGAACTGTTAGATAATCATAGTCGATGATAAGATCACTCTTATCATCGCTATTCCAGAACCGTACATGAGATTTTCACCTCATACGGCTCCTCGAGAGCCATAAATAAATCTAGGGACTGATTAGATATTCTTTATTTAATCTTGATATACTTGTAGGATAGATAAAGTTAAAATCAATCGAAAGTTCCTGAATTAGACTAATGGAATTCTGTCTGCTATACTATAAAAAAAGTGCTTCGGAATTGATCTTATCCCTTACTTTAAGTTTAAGAATTTCAATTTTTTTATTGAGTAATAACTTAGATCCTTCAAAAAAAATACTCTTTATTACCAATATCAATAAATAGTTCACTTTTTTTTTCGATTCCGAAAAAAAAAGAATTAAACATTCATTATTTATGACATGACAAAAATTTCATTTCCATTAATATGGATATCAGATAAAAAAGATTTTTTTTGCAATTCCATACTTTCTTTTCGTTCCTTTACTTTACTTTTATATTAAACCTAAATAAAAGAAAGAAAGGGTAAAGGATTACTTCGTTACTGATAGTTATTCATATAATCGGTGGATAGGATCATACTCTGGATCGGAATTTCATTTTTGGGAGTACTACTTGATCGTTTCTACAAATTTAAAGCCCTAATTAGTATTTCTTTTATGTATAAAAGTCTCTTCGAATAACTTACATAATCTCTATTACGAATCCTTTGTGTACTTTTGTGTTCCTAATCATCCACTCATTTTTTCTCAATCTCTATGGTAATTCATGTATGGGAATACATACAAAAGATAGTAAAAGCTCCATAGAGTTGTTCTTTTCAACCCGCTTCAAGACATGATGACTTATTAACCAATCTTGGGGTAAAGAGTCTTGACTGCTTATGTTTATTTTCGTTTAACCCTTGTACATAGGAAATGAGATTCAATTTTTTTACTGCGAATTTCGAAGCTGTTTTCTTTCACTCATCTAACTATCTAGTTTAGTTTAGCAATCCGGGCTAGTGAATAAAAAAAGAAAGAAAGATATATCTATTTAATACGTTTAATTTTTATTCTTAGAAACCTAAAAAGAAATGGAGGAAGACTTATGTCTCAACGAATCACACGTAGAGATGTTGATAACACACATAGAGTTAATGGTATTTCATAACTAATTGATTGAGCAGCAGCCCGTAGACCACCTAAAAAGGAATATTTATTATTTGATCCATATCCTGACATAAGAAGTCCAATTGGAGCAATACTTGAAACGGCAATCCATAAAAAAACACCAATACTGAGATCGGCTAGAATAAGGCGATAGCCAAAAGGAATTACTGAATAACTTAGTAGAATTGATATGACTGCTATAGAGGGTCCGATACTAAATAAACGTGTATCCCCCCTAGATGGAAGAAGGTTCTCTTTCAAAAGTAATTTTATCCCGTCTGCTAGAGCTTGAAGAATTCCCAAAGGGCCGGCGTATTCAGGTCCAATACGTTGTTGTATACCTGCGGATATTTCTCTTTCTAACCACACAATTACTAGTACACCTGTTGTGATTCCCAATATGAGAATCAAAATAGGGACAAGCATCCATATAGTTTCATAAACCTCTTTTAAGGATTCTAATCTGGAAAAAGACTTGATAGCTTGTACTTCTGTTGTATCAATTATCATTTCAACGATCAACTTCTCCCATAATAATATCTATGCTACCTAGTATCGTCATAATATCAGCCAATTTCATTTTTTTAACTAACTGAGGAAGAATTTGCAAATTGATAAAACCCGGGGAACGAATTTTCCATCTCCAAGGAAAAACACTCTGGTCTCCTATCAAAAATATTCCCAATTCCCCCTTTGGGGCTTCGACTCTTACATAAAGTTCTTGTTTCGACAATTCAAAAGCAGGGGATGGCTTTTTACTAATGAATCGATATTCAAAATCATTCCATTCAGGATATTTTATTCTATTAAAGCGTCGGATTTCTAAATTCTCATAGGGACCCCCTGGAATTCCTTCTAGAGCCTGTTGAATAATTTTGATGGATTCTGCCATTTCACCGATTCGTATTAAATAACGAGCTAATGAATCTCCTTCTTTTTGCCATTGGACTTCCCAATCAAATTCGTCGTAACACTCATAATGATCAACTTTACGAAGATCCCATTGTATTCCGGAAGCTCGTAGCATTGGTCCCGATAAACCCCAATTTATTGCCTCTTCTCCACCAATAATGCCCACTCCTTCAACTCGTTCTAAAAAAATAGGATTTCGTGTAATAAGTTTTTGGTATTCAGCAATCCCTGTTAAAAAATAATCACAAAAATCTAAACATTTATCTATCCATCCATAAGGTAGGTCGGCAGCTACTCCGCCGATACGAAAATAATTATGCATCATTCTCATACCGGTGGCAGCTTCGAATAAATCATATACCAATTCTCTTTCTCTGAAAATATAGAAGAAGGGGGTCTGCGCGCCAATATCTGCCATAAAAGGGCCGAGCCATAACAAATGAGAAGCTATACGACTTAACTCCAGCATAATCACTCTGATATAGCTAGCCCTCTTAGGTACTTGAATATTTCCCAATTGTTCTGGCCCATTTACCGTTATTGCTTCGGTGAACATAGTGGCTAAATAATCCCAACGTGTTACATAAGGCAGATATTGTATAATTGTTCGGTTTTCCGCAATTTTTTCCATCCCTCTGTGTAAATAACCCAATATTGGTTCACAGTCAATAACATCTTCACCGTCTAAAGTAAGGATAAGTCGGAGAACGCCATGCATGGATGGATGGTGAGGACCCATATTGACTATCATGAGGTCTTTTCTTGTAGTTGGTACAGCCATAGGTTTTCCCCGATTCATTATTCAGTTTTCCATGAATTGCTGAAAACAAAAAGAAGTTCATCAAAATTCAAGATCTAATAAATCAAATAATTCAAAACGACTCTTCAAATTAACGTGTTTTTATTTTAGCTTTCGAATGTTCAATTGACTGATTAATTCTTTATAGCGTACTCCATCTTTTTTTAACAAATAAGCCAGTAGTCGTTGCCGTTTTCCTAGAATTTTTCGTAGACCTCTCTGAGATGAATAGTCTTTTTTGTGCAATTCCAAATGTGAAGTAAGTCTTCCTATCTTATTGCTAAAACGGAATACTTGAAATTCAACGGACCCCCTGTTTTCTTCTTTTTCTTCATGCGAAATAACAGATATGAATGATTTTTTTGTCATAAAATTTAAAACTTCTTTTTTTTTTACCAAATATGGAATTTTGCCGATCAGTAATAATAATGCCAGCTATTTTTATCTGGTACACATAATAATCAGAATTTTCTTTATTCATTTTGATAAAATGAATAAAGAAAATTCTGTTGATTCATTTCTGGATCTAATTGATACGTTATCGAATTAGTATCATGTATCGAAATTGGACGCTAAGACAAGGCGCGTGCGCATCTATTTATCTACTAGACGATAAGGAATATATAAGATAAATGTATCATAAATGAGTTTTTAATCGTGGATACATACGTATTCTTAACATACTAAAACGACTGCCGTTATTAGTATGGATACAATAACGATTCATACAAGCTAAATCTTCTAATCGATAATTCGGCCAAAGAAAGGATTTGAATTTGATAAGTTTCTTTTTATCTCGATCAAGATCTTTGCTTTTATCAAAAAATTGACTACCGTTTTTTACCCTATTCCCATTGTAAAATACTGGGTTTTTATCCACAACTTTATTATTCCTTGGGTTGAAACAAGTTAGAATTCTCAATTCTCGACGACGTCTAGGTAATAAAATATTTTCAAGAATAAGCAAATCAGAATTGTTTTTGTCTATGTATCTGTATATTTTTTGATTAATTTTGTGTCTACTCCTATGAGCCCGTGAAATACCTATCATTTGATACATAAGAAAATTCCCATTATTTATAGACATAGACGCTGGATATCCTTCAATAATTAATATTCCTTTTTGTAAAAATTTTGATAAAGATGTAGGAGGCTCCTCCTCCGGCAACGGAGGAAGAGCAGGGGTACCTCCACCCGTCTGCCTTCTCATATTAGCATTACGCCAAGTTCTATAAAACGTATACCCATCTCCGGTATACATACGAGTACGAAGCTTAAGTGAAGGATACGAATGTCTAGGAAGCTTATACGACGGCAATTCAATATCTTTTTCTTCAGCTTTTTCTTCAGCTTTTTTTTTTCAGCTTTTTTTTTCTATTTTTTTATATAATTCCCGAAGTTTTTTAGATGCTTCCTTAGATTTATTATCGAATTCCTGAAAGTCATTATATAATTCCTGAAGTATTTTACATAATTCCTGAAATTTATTATATAATTCCTGAAGTTTATCATAAAATTCCCCTTTATGTAATTCCCAAAGTTTTTTATGTAATTCCCAAAGTTTTTTATATGATTCCCAAAGTTTTATATATAATCCCTTTTTATATAATTCCTGATGTTTTTTATATGATTCCCGAAGTTTATTTTTGCGTAATTTCTTACTATTATACTTTTTACGAAATGGATACGCTCTTTGACGTGCTCGCTCAAATAAGTAGCGTATTCGCGCAAATATTTGGCGCGCTCGCTTATCAAATCTTTTACATGATTGCTTAATATTATTAAAAGACCCTTTTTTTTCTGTAGGACCAACTTCATCATAACTATCAAATTTATTAACAACTTGATAAGGGTCTCGATCAAAAGGCCTATATCCGTCGTGCCAAGGTTTTAGGCGGAAAGGAGAGACTGCCATTATCTGGAAACCGTCTTCTGACCAGTATTCAGGAAGTTTTTCGGTTGAGAATGGAATACCGTTATAGGTACATTTTATATATACTTCGTTCTTCCACTCTTTGAAATCTTGCGACCACTCAGGCCGTTGCAATAATAACATACGGCCAATATTTTTCGCTACTATCAATAAAGGGAATATAATATATTTTCTAAGAATTGCCTGGGCGCCTAGAAGCGCAGCCCTTAGTGGTTGACCGTACGTATACTCCTCCTCCCAGGCTCTTTCGGCCTCCATTATTTGTTCGTCTATTTTTTCCCTTTCGGTCGGTTCGTTTTCCAATTCTTCTATAGTAAGAAGGACATCTTCGAAAGAAGAGTAATAAACCAAACGTTCAAATTCTGAGATTTTTCCCGTATACTCTAGAAAAATTCCTCTAATAAACTCGCAATACTTAAGAAAAGTATAAAACAAAGAATCTATTCTGTTTGTAAAAAATCTGGAATGTGGTTTTTCTAGATATATTGACCAAACACTCGTTTTACATTTTTGAACACGCATGGAACCTTTGATCAATTCTCGACGAAATTGTGATCTTGGTACATAACGTTTGAAATGTAATTTTTTGGATTCTTTTTCATCTGTGTCACTCTCCCCTCCAGAAAGCAAAACAGTTGCACGCCTGCATGGCAGTCCGGCAATATCAGCCTCCACTAACACCGCATCTTTTTCTTGTTTCCGTAATTGTTGTATATTTTTTAGTAGACTGGATGGCCAGAAAAGAGTTTTTTTCTCGATTTCTTTTATTTTTCCCTCCCTTTCAATAAAATTTTGATGAAACCCTTTACTTTGAGCCAAGGAATCGTTTATAAAAGACATGAAATACCTAAATTCTGCTATAATTATCGCGTCGGGTCTACATTTTTCTAGGTACCTTTCATTATTTTTTATAAGTTGAGCTTCGGGTGGAAGAAAGAAGAGGTCAGTTAATCTTTTGAAGGGTGTGGGTGCAGGTGGCTTTTTGGGGTGTCCCCGAGGGGATCCCCTTAAGAGGGGATCAGATGTTTTTTGGAAATATTGTATTTTATCTTTTTTTTTATCGGCTAATCGAGTTTTTTTTTCCAATCCATTTATCTCTTTAAGCCCTTTTCTGTCTAAAACTGCAATTTCTTTAGAAAATTCAGTGCTTAAGCTGTTCTTTTTTTGTTCATTGGTACGAATCCCATAATTGTACAGTTCATCAGATGATAATTTTTCTGTTGTAGACAAAGAAGTCTTTTTTTGTATCATTCCCGAGAAAGCGGCTAAACTAGGTGGATGTGAAAAAGAAATTCTTTTTTTTCCATCATTTTGATCAGAAGTTGGGATTTTTTTATAGAATGCTTCTTTAAAAACTTTAAAAAGGGGAGGAGAAGGCTCTTCCTTGGTAAATTCCCCTTCTTTCGCTAGGCCTATTCTATAAAAATATTCTTCAGCTTTTTCTCGGTCTATTTCCACTTCGGCTTCTTTCGGTTTATAAGTCAAAATAGGTAACGGCATTTTGTTAAAAATGAGTAGACATGTAAAAAATACGAGAATACCACCGATTAGACCAAAAAAATTTCTCAAATCGAAGATCAAATTCTGATAAAATCGAAACACATAGAAAAGGTACTTTTTAGGCCTAACAGGCTTATCCGATCTAACCAAATAATTTTGCTGTATCCATACTAATACGAATCTAACCGATTTCATGAATAAAATGTGACCAATTAACCAACCAACAAAACTACTTGTTAAAAATAATATCTTGTTGTTGTATCGAAACATATAAACGTTGAGTAATCTGAAAAACATTGTACTTGGGAAAAAAAAGAAATGGCTCAATAATTGAAAAAAGAGATTATTCAGGAATATACATTGAATGCTGAGATTACGCGTACGCATTGAATTTTTGCGAGTAGATTTTTCATCAACAAAAAAGTCTTCGTAACTGTACCACATGTAATGAAGGTAAAGATAAGGTACAGTTATGAAAGTTATTGTACGAGGCCTACTCAATACTAGACGCGGAGGCCTATAATAGATCGATATGAACATCAGGAGCTGTCCTATCAGAAAACCAGTTGATGCGGCTACCTCCTTCTCGATTGCTTCTTCTTCTCCTTCTTCTATAACCTGAAAATGAGCTTGGAGAAGTAAGAGATAAGAAGGGCCTATGGATAATGTGGTCAGAAATCCATAATAGAGTCCGACCACAACGACCGAATTCATTAGCTTCATAGCTAGAGATGCGGAATTGCCTAGTAGAAAAGACGGATAAATCATATAAAACTCCTTTTTTTTGTTTCAAATTTTTTGATTCCTACTATAGTAGAATCGTTTTACTTTGTTTACTATAAGATGCATCATCGTTCCAATTTGTTATAAGATTTTTTTGGGTTAGGCCGACTTCTATTGTTCGTATTTCGATTGTTCGTATTCGACGAAGATTTTTTTTATTTTTTTTTTTTCTATAAACAAAGTTGAATTCCCGGAATAAAGAGATTTTGCTATTGAAAAAGCTTTTAACGCTGCCCAATATCCCTTTTTTTTCCAAAAATTTTTACGAATATGCTTTTTGGAAATAGAAGTACGTTTTTTTGGAACTGCCATTTAAAATGGATTACTCATTGTTGTAGTTGGATGTGAAAAACATCTATTGGTCAAACGAATCTTTGTTTACTATATAATTAATTATCCATGTATTTTTTAGATTCTATACCATACAGGGCCTTTTAGTCAAATTTTTCATTATAGAAAAGCATAATCTAACTAAAAATATATGAAATATATATATATATATATATATATTAAAATTCCCTAAAATATTCAATTAGGAGAAACAAAATTTTCTATGGAGTATAATATTTATTTATAATTTAAAATACTTCGTGCGAAATTGATGAATAAATTTAATAAAAATTAAATAATTAATCAAAATTTCTACTTATACTTAAGATCTCTATATATTTTGTATATTTTTGCTGTATTTCATTTAATTTACATGCGCATATTAAGCCACATCGAAAAATTTAAGTTAGCAAATCTTAATTGAAAAGCTTGAATTTTTTCTTTTTTTTTTTCGAAAATCTAAATAAATCGAATTTCCAATTTTCAAATTGAAATGATATCCATAATTTAATCCCATAAATTAATTTGTTTAAAGAATCCATAATTTGAGACATTTTAGTGATTTTTTTTTATTCTATGTTATGGTAAAGTAGTAAAGTAAAGTAAGAGGTATCATATCCTTTTTTTTCTATAAACTATATAAAATATATAACTATAAAAAAAAAAAGAATATTTTTCTATGTTTTTTTTGTTTTTCGTTTGGAACGGAAGACAATCAAATAATTTTTCGTAAAACCAGTTAATAATTATGAATAAACTACTGAATAAACTTATTAAAATAACTAGTTCCTAGTTTTTTGTATTACTTATTTTTTTATTAGATTGTTTATTAGATTTTTAGTAGATCTTCTGATTCATACTATTTTTTAGTCTAATTTTTTTATCTTTATTATATATATTATAAATAACTTAACTGTAAATGAAAGTAGAATTTTTTTTGATTCCTACTTCAGAGACTTCAACATTTTACATTTACTTAAATAATTAAGGATTTACTTTTACTAACAAATTAATTATTTGACCAATTAGAACTTCTTGGTTTGAATATTAAAATAAAAAATGTTTAATAATATTAATTAAAAATTTTATTTAATATAAAATAGTAAATTAACAAATTCTATTTTTTTAAGTTATGTAAAATAAAAACTTGATTTTTTTTATTGGCTTCTTTCAATTCAAAAGAGGCAAGAACCGGCGAATCGTAAACAAAAAATAAAATTTAAATAAAAAATTTAGATATTTGATTATGGAACATATATACCAATATGCATGGATCATACCCTTCACTCCACTTCCGGTTCCTTTGTTAATAGGAGTGGGACTTCTCCTTTTTCCGACGACAACAAAAAATCTTCGGCGTATTTGGGCTTTTTCTAGTATTTTGTTGTTAAGTATAGTTATGATTTTCTCGATGAAGCTGTCTATTCAGCAAATAAATAGCAATTCTATTTATCAATATGTATGGTCTTGGACTATTAATAATGATTTTTCTTTAGAATTCGGCTACTTGATCGATCCACTTACCTCTATTATGTCAATGTTAATTACTACTGTTGCAATTCTAGTTCTTGTTTATAGTGATAATTATATGTCTCATGATCGGGGATATTTGAGATTTTTTGCTTATATGAGTTTTTTCAATACTTCCATGCTGGGATTAGTTACTAGTTCAAATTTGATACAAATTTATATTTTTTGGGAATTAGTTGGAATGTGTTCGTATCTATTAATAGGGTTTTGGTTCATACGACCTATTGCTGCAAATGCCTGTCAAAAAGCGTTTGTGACTAATCGTGTAGGGGATTTTGGCTTATTATTAGGAATTTTAGGTATTTATTGGATAACAGGCAGTTTCGAGTTTCGGGATTTGTTTGAAATATTCAATAACTTAATTAATAAAAATGAGATCCATTTTTTATTTTGTATTTTGTGTACTTTCTTGTTATTTGCTGGTGCAGTTGCTAAATCTGCCCAATTTCCCCTTCATGTATGGTTACCTGATGCTATGGAGGGGCCTACTCCTATTTCAGCTCTCATACATGCTGCTACCATGGTAGCGGCGGGGATTTTTCTAGTCGCTCGACTTCTTCCTCTTTTCGTAGTCATACCTTACATAACGAATGGAATATCTTTTATAGGTATAATAACCGTACTATTAGGAGCTACTTTAGCTCTTGCTCAAAAAGACATTAAGAGAAGTTTAGCTTATTCTACAATGTCTCAACTGGGTTATATGATGTTAGCCCTAGGTATAGGTTCTTATCGAGCTGCTTTATTTCATTTGATTACTCATGCTTATTCAAAAGCATTATTGTTTTTAGGATCCGGATCCGTTATTCATTCAATGGAAGCTATTGTTGGATATTCTCCAGATAAAAGTCAGAATATGGTTCTTATGGGGGGATTAACAAAACATGTGCCAATTACAAAAACTGCTTTTTTAATAGGTACACTTTCTCTTTGTGGTATTCCGCCTCTTGCTTGTTTTTGGTCCAAAGATGAAATTCTTAATGGTAGTTGGTTATATTCGCCGATTTTCGCAATAATAGCTTATTTCACGGCCGGATTAACTGCATTTTATATGTTTCGAATCTATTTACTTACTTTTGAAGGTCATTTGAACATTTATTTAAAAAATTACAGTGGAAAAAAAAGTAGTTACTTCTATTCAATATCTCTATGGGGTAAAGAAGGATTGAAAACGATGAATATTAATAAAAATTTTGGTTTATTAACCTTATTAACAATGAACAATAAGGAAAGGGCTTCTTTTTTTTCGAAAACAAAAAACCTATATAAAATTGATGGAAATTTAATAAAAATGATCCGATCTTTTATTACTATTACTGATTTTGACAATAAAAATATTTCTTCATATCCTCATGAATCGGACAATACTATGTTATTTACTATGGTTGTATTGATTCTGTTTACTTCCTTCATTGGATTCATAGGAATTCCATTCAATCACGAAGGAACGGATTTGGATATATTAACTCAATGGTTAACTCCATCTATAAATCTTTTACATTCAAATTCGAAGAATTCTGTGGATTGGTATGAATTTGTGATAAATGCAACTTTTTCGGTTAGTATAGCTTATTGGGGAATATTTATAGCCTTCTTT